AGTAGAGCAGAAACCTAAAAAGATGAAAGAGACCTATTCACGAACAAGAAAATACCATCGTGATTTGGATTGAATCTTGATGAAATAATATAATACATCAATGAGAAGTTAATTCGATTAATTTAGTGACTTTTTTCTATTCTAAGGAAGAACAAAAAAAGTCCAAAACGCGTCTTTATTGAAAAATCGAAGAAAAAGTCCTTTCGTTAGAAGTTAGAAAAAATCTGCTATCAAAAAAAAAAGAATAGGAAAAAATAAACAGGACTGGAATCTAGACATTGATTCTTTTTTTTTCGCAATCTTCTTTGAACCGTATGCATTAAAAGGTGCACGTACGGTTCTTAAGGGATACAAATTTTACCCTAATCAACCGACTTTATCGAGAAAGATTACTCTTTTTAGGCCAAGACGTTAATAGCGAGATCTCGAATCAACTTATTGGTCTTATGGTATATCTCAGTATCGAAGATGATACTAAGGATCTGTATTTGTTTATAAACTCTCCTGGCGGATGGGTAATAGCCGGATTAGCAATTTATGATACTATGCAATTTGTGCGACCAGAAGTCCATACAGTATGCATGGGCTTAGCCGCGTCAATGGGATCCTTTCTCCTAGCTGCAGGAGAACTTACCAAACGTCTAGCATTCCCTCACGCTTGGCGCCAATGAGGTTTTTTATTTGAGAGACAAAAGAGAACTATGCCTTCGCCATATGAATATTAAGTAATAAGAAAGTAATAATAGCATGGCACTTCGAATTCGATATGAAAAGTTTTTGTATTGTCTTTTTTCCAAAAGATTCGATTATGTATCGAGAGAGTAGTATGAGATAACAGGGATTTCCGATTTTCAATTATCTATCGAAAGTCCAATCCAGCGTCACAAACTTTTTTGTTTTCACACCGAAGGGCTCTTAAACAATATTTTTGTTATAAAAAAGAGCGCGAATAAAGGATTTTTTGGATAAAAAAAAGAAACTTTGGGATTGCTCAATCAAAGATATAAAAAAGAATCCATTTTAAAATAGAAAGCAACGGAGCCATCATAGTATTTTTTATAGCATTTTGGAACTCCTACGAAAGGAAGGGTGGCAATTTGATCATTTACCCATCTGGGGCTGATAAATTCTATTTTTATCTTTCTTCAATGGAGGGTAAAAGGGTCAATTTGATTCTAGAGCCGTATGCAATGCACAAAAGATGATGCCCGTACGGTTATATAATTCTATCTTTTTTCCTATTATTCTTTATCTTTCTTTTCTGTTCATTTCATCACACCAGATAGAAAACCCTTGTATCATCAGGGTAATGATCCATCAACCTGCTGCTTCTTTTTATGAGGCGCAAACGGGAGAATTTATCCTGGAAGCGGAAGAGCTGCTGAAAATACGCGAAACCATCACAAGGGCTTATGCACAAAGGACGGGCAAACCATTATGGGTTGTATCTGAAGACTTGGAAAGAGACGTTTTTATGTCAGCAACAGAAGCCCAAGCTTATGGAATTATTGATCTTGTAGCAGTTGAATGAAAAAAAAGATAGATTTTGTGCAAATCCGTGATTTTCTATTTTATCTCCGAGTTTACTATTCTATTAAATAGAAAAAATTCATAATCATCCGGTTAGGATCAATCTAAACCAGCCCATTATGTATATGATTCAACATGCCAACTATTAAACAACTTATTAGAACTACAAGACAGCCAATTCGAAATGTCACGAAATCCCCCGCTCTTGGGGGATGTCCTCAGCGTCGAGGAACATGTACTAGGGTGTATGTGCGACTCGTTTAGATCATAAGCTGACACAAAAAAAGAAAGAAAAAAGCTTTCCAGTATGAATGATCAGTACCTATGAATAGAATAGAAGAAGGAACGCCACTATCTAAAAAAAAGCAAATTGATCGCTTATATTGTGTATTAAAGTTTATGGTTTCCGTTGGTGCAAATCTAATCACCTGAATTTAAGATGATAAGCAATTCTCCATTGGTAGCAAATGGTTATCCATTAAGCGGAAGAAATCTTATTTAATTTAAATGAAAAAAAAAACATAAAAATAAAGTTCGCACTCGGTCAAGAACGGACTACAAGGGTCAGCTACCCAGCTAACTTTCATAATTAAATACCGTTACTGTATAGGCGGGTCTGATTGTGAAAGACCTATTACTGGATAATTCAGGGGTAGAGCCAAAGAGTGTGGTGTGAACCATACAAGTTCTCAATAATATTGATTAAATTAAATGAAATTTAAAGGCTCCGGTGTATAGAGAAGACCTCACCGTTTAAGAAGTAACCATAGAAACGATGGAACCCACTATTTCTTTAATCCATTTAATTTATATTTCTTTTTTTTTTATTGAATCTATTTTTTTTGACACCTAGCAAAAAAAGATTTATTATTTCTTTCGTATTTTGCAGTAAAATACCTACAAAAAAAGAAAAAATCGTGGTTGGGAAGGTTATAGTAGCCAAAGCCATTGGAATTTTTTTTTTTATACATTGGAAAAATCCGTTTGATTATTAATAGACCAGGAAAGGGGAAAAGAATAACTGAAAGAAAGGAAATCAATTAGTTATTTATCAAAGTCTTATTTATTAAATGACCAGAATTAAACGCGGATATATAGCTCGGAGACGTAGAACAAAAATTCGTTTATTTGCATCAAGCTTTCGAGGGGCTCATTCAAGACTTACTCGAACTATTACTCAACAGAAAATAAGAGCTTTAGTTTCGTCTCATCGGGATAGGGATAAGCAAAAGAGAGATTTTCGTCGTTTGTGGATCACTCGGATAAACGCAGTAATTCGAGAAAGGCGAGTATCCTATAGTTATAGTCAATTTATACATGATCTATACAAGAGACAGTTGCTTCTTAATCGTAAAATACTAGCACAAATAGCTATATCAAATAGGAATTGTCTTTATCTGATTTCCAACGAAATAAGAAGAAAAGAAGTAGATTGGAAAGAATACACCGGAAAATTTTAAATGAGGTTCCCCGGAGAATGAACTCCGGGAAGGGGAAGGGATGAAGTCGAAATTACTATGACTATGAGAAAAGATGTTTGTTAAAGTAGTCAAAACGAATGAACACGTTCAACAAAAAAAAATCTTTTTTTCCGATTCGGCTTTTTTTTCTTACAACACGCGATAATAAAACATGGATTCTTATATTTGTTGAACAAAATACCAATCCGGGTTTGAGTTCGGATTGGAAGTCTGATTCAAGTGAACAAAGAATAAGCCTATTTATTATTATTATTTTTATTATTTCTGATTCTAAGACTAGTAGTTCTAGCGGTCGACTCGGTTCTTTCAAATTGTTTCTCATTATTGAGAAAGGGTAACAAAGATAAAATACGAGCTTGTTTTATAGCAATAGTAATTAATCGTTGTTGTTTCAAGGTCAATCTATTCACTCGCCTAGATAATATTTTTCCTTGTTCACTAATAAATCGACTAATTAAACTCATGTTTCTATAATCAATTCGATCCCCCGATTCAATCGGGGGCAAACGCCTACGAAAAGATCGCTTGGACTTAAGAAAGGGTCGCTTGGATTTATCCATGGTTTGTTTGTTTAGTTTATTTCTTATTTTCTTATTCCGAAAATCCTATTTCTGAATTGTCATTTTAACCAAAAATAGGATGATTTAAATATGAATTTAAATATGAATATGTTCTATATAACGCGATTTTACCCCTGTCCTTGACAGGCTTGGTTCGATCTATTTCTTTATTTCCCCATGAATCATATGCTTGTAACAATAGGGGCAGAATTTTCTCAATTCTAATCGATTAGGGGTATTGTGCCGGTTCTTTTGAGTAATATATCTGGAAATGCCCGTTGATGCCTTCTTAACATTAACACCATTTCGAATACAACCGGTACATTCCAAAATCACCGTTCCTCGTGCATCTTTCCTCTTGGCCATGAACCTCCTTTGGATTTTTGATTTATTCAACTCTTCCATTTTTTTGATTCGAAACAAAGAAAAAGGAAAGAAGGAAAAAAGAGAAGTTACTAACTTGAAATCCAATAAAATTCGATTTAAGTAATAATAAATCAAAGTAAAGCTGTAGTAAAAAAGAAGTAAGACTACGATTTCGAAACTATATTTCAATCCCAAGCCCGGTATTGCAGTTAAAGATCGTGTATTCTTATCCTAGACCCACATTTTATACTCTACCCCACCCCCGTTTCTCTATTAATTCATTTAATTCGAACCTGAACCCGAGTCTCGCAGACGTTGAATACACATTTATTCTTTCTCTTTCGTCCCTTATTCTAATATTATAAAAATAAGAAATAAAGGGAAAAAAGAGAAAAAAAAGGGAGGGGGAAGGATTAGTCACAGATATTTGATTGTATCTCTAATCTTCTTCACACCTTCCGATGTCAATAACTAGAATGAAAAAAGGGGAATGTCAACGCATCCGGGAAAAAACGATTAATCTCTATCAATAGACCTGCTAAAGCCCCGAACCATAGCGTACTTAGTACTGGGGCCACGGAGAGATATGTTTTTAGATCTCGCATTGAAAAACCTCCTTTTTTATTTATTGTAATACATAAAATAAAGATAATGCATATATATCAGATGCATATGTAGTTAAGGGCCACTTAGAGTTGTACACGAAATCCCTAATTCAAATTGAAATGTACAATGATCCATAAGATTTTCCTTTTCTTATTATTATATGTTAAGATGTTAAATGAAACTAAAAAGACGAAATGGGCAGAAATTTTGTGTTTCTCCCTGCAAGAACTAGGGATATGGAAAACAAGACAGGAATTCTCTACAATGACACTATAGAACAATTGAAGGGATGTGGCGCAGCTTGGTAGCGCGTTTGTTTTGGGTACAAAATGTCACGGGTTCAAATCCTGTCATCCCTACCTTTTACGACTCAAAGGAGTAGTAACGAAGAATCAATTGAGATCAACTTGGACGGAATCATTCATTTTTATGAAACTATACATTTAAGGGTTACAAA